AGGAAAAAACAAAGGAGGAGAAACAGGAAGAGAATGAACGGATAGCAATAGCAGAAAATTGGGATACTATTCTATTTGCTCAAGCAATAAGAGGTTCTATGTTAGTAACACAATCGATTCTTAGAAAATACATCGTATTGCCTTCATTGATAATAGCTAAAAATCTCGGCCGTATGTTATTATTTCAATTCCCCGAGTGGTACGAGGATTGGAAGGAGTGGAATAGAGAAATGCATGTTAAATGCACCTATAATGGTGTTCAATTATCAGAAACAGAATTTCCGAAAGACTGGCTAACAGACGGTATTCAAATAAAGATCCTATTTCCCTTCTGTCTGAAACCTTGGCACAGATCTAAGCTACGATTCGATCTCTATGATCGAATGAAAAAGAAAGGAAAAAAAGAAAATTTTGGTTTTTTAACAGTCTGGGGGATGGAAACTGAACTACCTTTTGGTTCTCCCCGAAAAGGACCTTCGTTTTTTGAACCCATTTGGAAAGAACTCGAAAAAAAAATTAGAAAAGTGAAAAAGAAATGTTTTCTAGTTCTAAGAGCTTTAGGAGAAAGAAAAAAATGGTTTCTAAGGGTCTTAAAAGAAAAAACAAGATGGATTCTCAAAACAGTTCTATTTATAAAAAGAATAATAAAAGAGTTTGCAAAAGTAAATCTAATTTTCTTATTTGGATTGAGGAAAGTATATGAACCAAATGAAAATAGAAAAGATTCTATAATTAGTAATAAGATTAACCATGAATCGATCATTCGAATTAGATCTGTGGATTGGACAAATTATTCACTGACAGAAAAAAAAATGAAGGATCTGGCTGATAGGACAACCACAATTCAAAATAAAATAGAAAGGATTACAAAAGACAAGAGAAAAGTATTTCTAACTCCAAATAGAAAGATTAGTCCTAACGAGACAGGTTGTGATGATAAAAGATCGGAATCACAGAAACATATTTGGCAGATATCAAAAAGAGGAGGTGCCCGATTAATACGTAAATGGCACTATTTTATGAAATCTTTCATTGAAAGAATCTATATGGATATCTTTCTATGTAACATTAATATTCCCAGAATAAATGCACAACTTTTCCTTGAATTTGAATCAACAAAGAAAATTATCGACAAAGACATTTCCAATGATGAAAGAAATAAAGAAGGAATTGATGAAACAAATCAAAATGCAATTCACTTTATTTCGACTATAAAAAAGTCTCTTTCTAATATTAGTAATAATAAATCACAGATTTATTGTGACTTATCTTCCTTGTCCCAAGCATATGTATTTTACAATTTATCACAAATCCAAATTAGTAATAAGTATTACTTGAGATCTGTACTTCAATATCGCGGAGCATATCTTTTTCTTAAGGATAGAATAAAGGACCATTTTGGGACACGAGGAATATTGGATGCCAAATCAAGGTCTAAGAAACTTCCGAATTCTGGAATGAATGAATGGAAAAATTGGTTAAGGGGTCATTATCAATACAATTTATCTCAGACTAGATGGTCTAAATTAGTACCGCAAAAATGGCGAAATAGAGTCAATCAACGTCGTATGATTCAAAATAAAGACTCAAAAAAAGATTCATATGAAAAGGAAAAAGACCAATTAATTCATTACGAGAAACAAAATAATTATGTAGTGAACTCATTACCGAGTCAAAAAGAAAAATTTAAAAAACACTACAGATATGATCTTTTATCACATAAATATATTCATTATGAAGACAGGAAGGACTCATATATTTATGGATCGCCATTCCAAGTAAATGGAGACCGAGAGATTCCATATAATTACAACATGCCTAAACCCGAATCATTTTATGTACCCGGGGGTATAGCTATTAATGATTATCTAGGGGAAGGGTCTATTATTGATACGGGGAAAAATCCGGATAGAAAATATTTGGAGTGGAGAATTCTCAATTTTTTTCTTAGAAAGAATATCGATATTGAGACTTGGACCGATATAGATACTGGAACCAACATTAATAAAAATACTAAGACTGGGACTAATGATTATCAAATAATTGATAAGAAAGATCTTTTTTATCTCACGATTCATCAAGAAATCAACCCATCCAATCAAAAAAAAAGGTTTTTTTTTGATTGGATGGGAATGAATAAAGAAATGCTACATCGTCCCATATCGAATCTAGAACCCTGGTTCTTCTCAGAATTTGTGCTACTTTATGATGCATATAAGATTAAACCGTGGATCATACCAATCAAATTACTTATTTTCAATTTGAATGGAAATGAAAACATTAGTGAAAATAAAAACATCAACAGAAATCAAAAAAAGGATCTTCGTCTATCATCTAATCAAAAAGAATATCTTGAATTAGAGAATCGAAATCAAGAAGAAAAAGAAGAGCTGGGTCAAGGGAATCTTGGATCAGATCCACGAAACCGACAAAAAGATCTTGAAAAAGATTCCGCGGAATCAGACATTAAAAAACGTAGAAAGAAAAGACAATCCAAGAGCAATAAGGAAGCGGAACTAGATTTCTTCCTGAAAAGGTATTTGCTTTTTCAATTGAGATGGGCTGATCCTTTGAATCAAAGAATTCTAAATAATATCAAGGTATATTGTCTCCTGCTTAGGCTGATAAATCCAAGGGAAATTGCTATATCCTCTATTCAAAGAGGAGAAATGCGCCTGGATGTAATGCTGATTCAGAAGGATCTAACTCTTACAGAATTGATAAAAAGGGGAATATTGATTATCGAACCGGTTCGTCTGTCTATAAAATGGGATGGACAATGGATTATGTATCAAACCATAAGTATTTCATTGGTCCATAAGAATAAGTACCAAACTAATCGAATATGCCGAGAAAAAAAATATGTTGATGAAGATTATTTCGATAGATCCATTGCACAACATGGAAAGGTACTTGTGAATGGAGATGAAAATAATTATGCTTTGCTTGTTCCTGAAAATATTCCATCTCCTAGACGTCGTAGAGAATTGAGAATTCTAATTTGTTTGAATTCCGAGAATGAGAATGTTGTGAATAGAAATTCAGTATTTTTCAATGGCAACAACGTAAGGAACTGTGTGCAATTTTTGGATGAGGACAAGCATTTTGATACAGATATAAATGAATTTATCCAATTCAAATTGTTTCTTTGGCCCAATTATCGATTAGAAGATTTAGCTTGTATGAATCGCTACTGGTTTAATACCAATAATGGCAGTCGTTTCAGTATGTCAAGGATACATATGTATCCACGAGTCAGAATTAGTTGATGGTGGATTTCCTATATATCTATATCACGTGTCATATCCGGTATATAAAGGTATACAAATGTACACACACGTTGTGTTACATTAGATTCTGATACATGATACTGATTCAATGATGTATCATATCAATTGGATCTAGGAATGAATCGGAAGAATTTTCTTAAGTCCCAATCATTCCCCTTTGTGGGTGTAGAAATGTACCATCTCCTTCTATCGAATCCAATTTTCAATTGGATTCGATAGTAAAGTAGTCTATGAATAAATCCAGATTATTTTATTGTGTGTACCAGATCTAAATAACTGGCATTATTATTATTCCTGATCGGTAAAATCCATATCTGTGGAAAAGAAAAAAAAAGAGAGAGAGAAGAATTCTTTTTATGGTAAAAAATTCATTCATCTCAGTTATTCCGCAAGAAGAAAAAGAAAAAAACAAAGGGTCTGTTGAATTTCAAGTATTCAGTTTCACCAATAAGATACGGAGACTTACTTCACATTTGGAATTGCACAGAAAAGACTATTTATCCCAGAGAGGTCTGCGGAAAATTCTGGGAAAACGTCAACGTATACTGGCTTATTTGTCAAAGAAAAATAGAGTACGTTATAAAGAATTAATTGATCAGTTGGATATTCGAGAACCAAAAACTCGTTAATTTGAAAATTCGTTTGAATTATTTGCTTTATTAGATCTTGAATTTTGATGAACCTCGTTTCGTTTTCAGCAATTTATGAAATAATGAATCGGGGAAGAAAACATATGACTGTACCGGATATAAGAAAAGACTTCATGATAGTCAATATGGGTCCTCACCACCCATCAATGCATGGTGTTCTTCGACTCATCGTTACTCTAGATGGTGAAGATGTTATTGATTGTGAACCCGTATTGGGTTATTTACACAGAGGGATGGAAAAAATTGCGGAAAACCGAACAATTATACAGTATCTACCTTACGTAACACGTTGGGATTATTTAGCTACTATGTTCACAGAGGCAATAACGGTAAATGCACCAGAACAATTGGGAAATATTCAAGTACCTAAAAGAGCCAGCTATATCAGAGTCATTATGCTGGAGTTGAGTCGTATAGCTTCTCATTTGTTATGGCTTGGGCCTTTTATGGCGGATATCGGTGCACAGACTCCTTTCTTCTATATTTTCAGAGAGAGGGAATTGCTATATGATCTATTCGAAGCTGCCACAGGTATGCGAATGATGCATAATTATTTCCGTATCGGGGGAGTAGCTGCTGATCTACCTCATGGCTGGATAGATAAATGTTTGGATTTCTGCGATTATTCTTTAACAGGAGTTGTTGAATATCAAAAGCTTATTACGCGGAATCCCATTTTTTTGGAACGAGTTGAAGGAGTGGGCATTATTGGCGGAGAGGAAGCAATAAATTGGGGTTTATCAGGACCAATGCTACGAGCTTCCGGAATGCAATGGGATCTTCGTAAAGTTGATCATTATGAGTGTTACGATGAATTCGATTGGGAAGTCCAATGGCAAAAAGAAGGAGACTCATTAGCTCGTTATTTAGTACGAATCAGTGAAATGGCGGAATCCATAAAAATTATTCAACAGGCTCTGGAAGGAATTCCGGGGGGGCCCTATGAGAATTTAGAAGTCCGTCGCTTTGATAAAGCAAGGGATTCCGAATGGAATGATTTTGAATATCGATTCATTAGTAAAAAGCCTTCTCCCACTTTTGAATTGTCGAAACAAGAACT